CTTAATCGGTGGATAGGAAAATACTCTGGATCGGAATCGTGGGGAGTACTCCTTCATCATTTCTACCAACATAAAGCCCCAATTAGAATCCCTTTTATGCTATGCAGTATGAACAGAAAAATCCTGTTGAATAACTTACATAATCTCTATTACGAATCCTTTGTGTACCTTGGTGTTCCTAACTATCCACCCTTTTTGGTCAAAAGGACCCCCCCGCTCATTAGGGTAATACATGTCTGTTAATAGCTAGTAAAATCCCTAGATAGTTGCTCCTTTTGAACCCGCTTCAAGTCATGATGACTAATCACTCAATCTTGGGGTAAATAGTATAGTATATAATGCTTATGTTTACTTTCACTTAACACTTGTACATAGGAAATGAGACTGAATCTTTTTACTGCAAAGTAAGAAACTGTTTTTTTCACTCATATAACTATCTGGTTTAGTTCATCAACCCGAATGATGAATAAAAAATAAAAAGGTATATTCAACTCATGAAATTTCCTTCCTAGAAAGAAAAGACATAGAGGAAATTTTATGTCTTAACGAATCACACGTAGAGATATTGATAACACACATAGAGTTAATGGTATTTCATAACTAATTGATTGAGCAGCAGCCCGTAAACCACCTAAAAAGGAATATTTATTATTTGATCCATAACCTGACATAAGAAGGCCCACGGGAGCAATACTTGAAATGGCAATCCATAAAAAAACACCAATACTTAAATCGGCTAGAACAAGGCGATATCCAAAAGGAATTACTAAAGAACTTAGTAGAATTGATGTGACTGCTATGGATGGTCCGATACTGAATAAACGAGTATCTCCTCTTGATGGAAGAAGATTCTCTTTGAAAAGTAATTTTGTACCATCTGCTAAAGCTTGAAGAATTCCCAAAGGCCCGGCGTATTCAGGGCCAATACGTTGTTGTATCCCCGCAGATATTTCTCTTTCTAACCAAACAATTACTAGTACACCTATTGTGATTCCTAATACAGGAGTAAAAATAGGGACAAGCATCCATATGATCTCATATACCTCTTTTAAGGATTCCAATCTAAAAAAAGAATTGATAGCTTGTACTTCTGTTGTATCTATTATCATTTTAACGATCAACTTCTCCCATAATGATATCTATGCTACCTAGTATTGTCATAATATCAGCCAATTTCATTCTTTTAACTAATTGAGGAAGGATTTGCAAATTGATAAAACCCGGTGGTCGGATTTTCCATCTCCAAGGAAAAACACCCTTATCTCCTATCAGAAAAATTCCTAATTCTCCTTTTGGGGCTTCGACTCTCACATAAAGTTCTTGTTTTGACAATTCAAAAGTAGGAGAAGGTTTTTTACTGATAAATCGATAGTCAAAATCATTCCACTCGGGATCCCATACTTTATCAAAGCGCCGGATTTCTAAATTCTCATAGGGCCCCCCCGGAATTCCTTCTAAAGCCTGTTGAATAATTTTTATTGATTCTGTCATTTCACTGATTCGTACTAAATAACGAGCTAATGAATCCCCTTCCTTTTGCCATTGAACTCCCCAATCAAATTCATCGTAAGACTCATAATGATCAACCTTTCGAAGATCCCATTGTATTCCGGAAGCTCGTAGCATTGGTCCCGATAAACCCCAATTAATTGCCTCCTCTCCGCCAATAATGCCTACTCCCTCAACTCGCTCTAAAAAAATAGGATTCCGTGTAATAAGCCTTTGATATTCAGTAACTCTTGTTAAAAAATAATCACAAAAATCCAAGCATTTATCTACCCAGCCATAAGGTAAATCAGCAGCGACTCCTCCAATACGAAAATAATTATGCATCATTCGCATACCGGTAGCAGCTTCGAATAGGTCATATATCAATTCTCTTTCTCTAAAAATATAGAAGAAGGGGGTCTGTGCGCCAATATCTGCCATAAAAGGGCCAAGCCATAACAAATGCGAAGCTATACGACTTAACTCTAACATAATGACTCTGATATAGCTGGCCCTTTTAGGCACTTGAATATTGCCTAACTGCTCTGGTGCATTTACAGTTATTGCTTCAGTGAACATAGTAGCTAAATAATCCCAACGTGTTACATACGGTAAATATTGTATAATTGTTCGGTTTTCCGCAATTTTTTCCATTCCTCTATGTAAATAACCCAATATCGGTTCACAGTCAATAACATCTTCACCATCTAGAGTAACAATGAGTCGAAGAACACCGTGCATTGATGGGTGCTGAGGGCCCATATTGACTATCATAAGGTCATTTCGTGTAGCTGGTGCAGTCATAAGTTTTTCCCGATTCATTCTTCCATGAATTGCTGAAAGCGAAAAGAGGTTCATCAAAATTTAAGCGAAAATTCAAAACGACTCTTCAAATTAATGATTTTTTGTTTCTCGAATCTCCAACTGTCCGATTAATTCTTTATAACGTACTCTATTTTTTTTTGACAAATAGGCGAGCAGCCGTTGACGTTTTCCTAGAATTTTACGTAGACCTCTCTGAGATAAATAGTCTTTTTTGTGCAATTCCAAATGTGAAGTAAGTCTCCGTATCCTATTGGTGAAACTCACTACTTGAAATTCAACAGACCCCTTGTTGTCTTCGTTTTCCTCTTTCAAAATAATTGCACTGAATGGATTTTTTATCATAAAAAAGCTCCTTCTACCCTTTAATTTACATATAAAATATTTTATTTGATCAGTAATAATAATATTAGTCATTTTAATGTAGTAATTAGTATACACAATAATTTTAATTTTAGTTGGACAGGGATAAAAAAGTAGATGGTACGTTTTTACACTTACAACGTCAAATAATTTAGACCGAAAATTCGGAATATTCCATGTATTCGTTTATTTTATAGTTTATAGATTTTATCCAAACAAATTGATACGTCATTGACTTAGTATTAAATAAAAAAGATCTAATATTAGACTGGGACGTAAGACAGGGCATATGTGCATCTGTTTGCTTTTCTATATGGTACAGAATATATAGGAAAAATGTACCATCAACCAATTTTTAATTGTGGATATATTCTTAACAAACTAAAACGGCTTCCATTATTGGTATTAAACCAATATCTATTCATACAAGCTAAGTCTTCTAATCGATAATTAGGCCAAAGAAATAACTTTAATTTAATTAATTCATTTTTATCTCTATCAAGATGCTTTTTTTGATCCAAAAAAGGATTCCTGTTTTTTATGTTCTTTTTGTTACAAAATACTCGATTTTTATCCACACTATTTATATTCTTTGAGTTGAAAGAAATTAGAATTCTCAATTCTCTACGACGTCTAGATGATAAAATCTTTTCAGGAACGATAAAATCATAATGTTTTTTGTCTCTCTTTGGAATTATTATTTGATATCTTGGGATAGATTCATCCAATTTATTTTTATTGATATATCTTTGTTCTCGATATCTTTGAGGAGTTTGGTACTTACTTTTATGAACCAACGATATACTTACGGTTTGATATATAATAAAGTATCCGTCGTTTTTTACAGACAAACGAATGGGATCGATAAAAAATATCCCCTTTTTATTCAATTCTATAGGAGTCAATTTTTTTCGAATCACCATTATATCCAGATTTATTTCTTTCCTTTGAATAGACGATATAGTAGTATCTCTTGGATTTATCAGTCCAAGCAAGTAACAATATATCTTGATATTATTGATCATTCTTTCAGTTAAATTCGGAATTAAACCATCGTCTATTATCCATTGAAAAAGCAAATAGTGTTTCCGTAAGAAAATTATTTCTGGTCTCATCTTATTTCGGATCTTATATTGTTTTTTCATTTTATCTTGGTTTTGTGAATATGATCTAAGGCCTCTTCGGCCCGCGGGTTCTTTTTCTTCTTGATTTCGATTCATTAATTCAGAATATCTTTTTTCATTCGATGGTCTAAAAAAATGGAATTTTTTCTTTTCATTGATGTTTTTCTTTTTATTTAAATTTAAAAGAAGTAATTTGCTTGGTATAATCCATGGTTTTATTTTGTATACATTATAAAGTGGCACAAATTCTGGGAAGAACGGAAGTTTCAGATTTGTCGATATTGAGTTTAGGATTTCTTCATTCATTTCCATCCAATCAAAAAAGAGTTTCTTGTCATTGATTGGATTTATTTCGAAATTTTGATGAATCATCAGATAAAAAATATCGTTTTTATCCATTTTCTCAATTTTTTGGTAATTCTTACTTCCAAGCTTAGTATTTATATTACTGCTATAATCCATTTTGGTCCAGGCCTCAATATCTATTTTTTGTCTTAGAAAAAAATTGAGAATTGTCCAATCAAAATATTTTCTATCTGGATTTTTTTGCATATACATAATATCGACCTTTTCTAGATAATGATTGATAGGAATTTCCTCCAGGCTTTCAAATAAATTTTGTTTATAATTGTTGTAATTAAAAGTAATTTTTTGGTTGTTATTTAATTCTGATGGTGACCCATAAATAATATATGAGGACTTATTAATTTCAGAATTAATAGATTTATATGATAAAAGATTATATATATAGTATTTTGGAAAATTAGATTTTTGGTTTGGTAATGGATATACTTTAAAATCCTTTTGTTTTTTGTGATAAAGTAATCGATCTTTTTCATACGAATTCCATTTTGTTAAATCTTTATTTTGGGTAATACCACCTTCATTTATTGTAGTTCGCCATTTTTGTGGTATTAATTCAAACCATCTAATATGAGATAAATTGTATTGATAATGACCTCTTAACCAGTTTTTCCATTGATTCGTTTCAGAACTTGAAAGTTTTGTATGTCTTAATTCGGAATGAAATATTCCTTGTGTTACAAAATAATTTTTTATTGCAGTCTTAAGAAAAACGGGAGTTACATGATACTCAAAAATAGATCTTAACTTATACAAATTAATAACTTGGGTTTGTGATAATTTGTAAAATACATATGCTTGTGATAAAGAGGATAAGTCAAAAAAAAGATGTGAATTCCTCTTACTATTCTTAATATTGTAAAGTTCACTTTTTAGAGTCGAAATAAAGTTAATTTCTTTTTTGTTTTTTTTATTTTTTATTTCTTGGTTTGTTTTATTATTGTAAATGTATTTATCAAAACAAAAATTTCTTGATTCAAGAACTAGTTGTGTAGGAATTCTGGCAATATGAATGATACATAGAAAGATATCGATGTATATTCTTTTAATGAAAATTTTTATAAACAAATCTAATTTATAGATTAATCGATTTCTTCTTTTTTTTTTTTTTAATATTTTCCAAAAAATTTTTGGTGATTTTTCTTTTCCATTATAACTATAACTTGTTTTGTTAGGACTACTTCTTTTCTTGGCGTTGCTGTTTTTTTCTTTTGTAAGACTCTTTGTTTTCTTTCTGATTGTGCTTGTTCTATCAGCCAGATTTTTAATTTTTTTTTCTCTCAGTGAATAATTTGTATTATCTGTAGATTTAATTTTTCTAAACGAGTCGTGAATTATCTGATTCCTAATTATAGAATCTTTTTTTTGTTTAGTTTCGCCGGATTCATACACCTTTCTCAATATAAATAATCGAGTTGGATGTACTTTTAAGAGTTCTTTTTTTATTTTTTTTATAAACAGAAATAAAACGTTTTTGATAACCACCCCTTTTGGTTCTTTTGAATCTTGTAGAAAATTTTTTGTTCTTTCTTTTAAAACGCTTAGAACTCGAAAATGATTATTTTTCGTTTTTCGAATTTTTTTTTTTAGTTCTTTAAAAATAGGCTTAAAAAAGGAAGTTTTGGGGGGGACAGAACCAAAGGGAAGGGTAGTTTGCATTCCCCAAGCCGTTAAAAAAGAAAACTTTTGTTGTTCTTTCTTTAGATCTTTATAAGAAGAAAAATAGGGCCTCAATTTGGATCTGTGCCAAGGTTTCAAATAAAAAGGAAATACTATTTTTATCTGAATACCATCTTTAAACCAATTTCTGGGAAGTTCGAATTCTGATACTTGAACACCGTTATAGGTACATATAATATGCTTTTCTCTATTCCACTCATCGAAGTCCTCAGCCCACTCAGGGGGTTGAGATAATAAAATACGCCCAATATTTTTAACTATTATCAATGAAGGTAATAAAATATATTTTCTAAAAATAGATTGAATTATTAAAATTAAACTTCTTGTTGCTTGTGGATATGGAACAAAATCCCAGGCTTCCGCGATTTTTATCCACGTTTTTTCCTTTATTTTGTTCTCTTCTTCTTCCTTTTGTCTTTTTTTTTGTTCCTCTGTATAATCTTTAAATTCTGATCCTTTACCCATCCAATTTCTAAAAAAAAATTTCATTTGTTCAGGGATATTAAAAGAAAAAAGGGGGGATTTTTTTATTCTGTCCAAAAAAAGGGGGGAATGCGCATTTGCTTGAAACAATTTCGAAATAAAAGTTTTACGCCTTTGAACACGCATAGAACCTTTGATGAATTCTCGACGAAAATCTGATTCTTCCGAATAGTCTCTAATAGACACCCAGTTTTTGACACTTGCTTTGCGACTACGTTTAGTAGGCCTATAAATTATTACATGATCCCTTTTTCTTGAACGTATATGATAATCCAACGGTAGGCCTTCATGAGCTGCGCCCGACAGGAATTCCAATTCGGTAATAAGTTTGTATGACCATCTAGGGACTTTTTTACTGATTTCTTTTATTACAAATTTTTGTTTTGTTTTTTGACCATTAGGGCTAGTTAGAATTGTATTCAATAAAAATTTGTAAAATTTGGCTCTTTTTTCTGAACCAATCCTTCCTTGTTCTTTTTCTGAAAATAAAGAGAGGCCCTTACAATTTAAACTCGATCCCGATTCTCTATCAAATTTACTGATTAAAGTAAATAAATGACGATTTTCCGTTGAAAAAGTTTTTTTATCAAATCGGTCTATTTTCTGTTCAACCTCTTGGTAATCAGTATCAGGAAGAAGGAGACTATGAATCTTATTAATTTCCATTGTCTCTATGAAATTTTCTAACGAAATTTTATTTATGATTGAAGGTGAAATTTTTTTTTTGATTGTTCCCCGATATAACCCATTCAAAATGGGATCATACATTTTAGGCAAGTAATATTTTCTAGTCTTATCATTACACAATCTAGTACTTTTTTCGAGTATATCTAGAGAAAAAAATCCCGTATCTAGAGCCTCAATTCTATTTAAAAACTCGTTGTTTAAGTTGTTATTTTTGTGTTGGTTAGTATAAACCCAATGATTGTACAGTTCATCCGAAGAGAGTTTTTCTAGTGTGGGCAGGGACATCCTTCTTTGTATCATTTCTCCAAAAGTTGACAAGCTAGGCGGATACGTAAAAGAGATTCTTTCTTTTCCATCACTTCGGCATGTATAAAAAAAATATTGTGACATTTCTTTTCTTGCAGTCCTTTCAAATCTATTATTTTTTATGTATCGTAATGGGCGATTCCATCGTTTATAATCGAAAAGAAAGGTCAGAAGAGGTTTTTCA